GAGCAGCATATTCAGAATTCCAGTAAATACTCTAACTGCATTTTTTTATTCGCTATGAATAAAGGACCCTCCTATGTTATACTATTCAATTCTTGACGATAAATCCATTTGATAGCTCAGATCTTCTTAATTCATCATATTGATTTGATTCAATATCATCCCGAGGTAATTCATCTCGTTGAATTTACCGGCGAAAGATTGATTGCTCATCTCTATGGGATTAAATCCCGAGTTATTGCGAAATAAAAAAAGAAATAATGATATTATGGAAGTAAATATTCTTGCATTTATTGCTACTGCACTGTTCATTTTAGTTCCTACTGCCTTTTTACTTATCATATATGTAAAAACCGTAAGTCAAAAAAATTAATTTGAATGAAATTTGTCTTCTTAGTTCGTCTTAACTTAATGATTGAATAAATAGAAGCTTCGCGTTTTGATTCTTAATGAAATGAGCGAACGACAATCGGCAGTATTCTCTGAGACCTGATAGTATGGTAGAAAGATTAATATATTTCTTTCTACCATACTTTTTCTCTTAGTGAAATATAGAAAGTTGGATTCTTCGGATTGATTAATATAGATTACGCAAAATATTGATCTTCAGATCTCAGATATGTGATAGGAATTAGGTATATGGAATCTTAACCCGATTCGAATTCTTTGTTTCATCCATTTGATTTATATTGATTCCAATCAAGCTCAAAAAAGCAAAAGACAACTCTTAGTCTTCCCGTTCGATTTAATTTTTTCGTTTTTTTTTTAGTTCAAATATGAACTAGGAATCCTGATATACATCGAAAGAATAAAATCAATTAAAATCAATGAAGTAAAAAGAAAAAAAGGGGCGGATCCGCTCTTACTCATTGTCATCTATATGTGGTAAAAGTTGGTTGGTTTATAAGTTTAGGAAGAATTCGATTGGACTGTCTTTCTGTCTCCCTTTTACTTTGGGAATACAATCAGTAGAATCGTTGAAATACCTGTTTGATTGAAAAAAGGGTATTATTCATATAGTACATTACTATACCAGACCCGAATACAATGAAACTTTCAACTCAAGATGGTTGAAGTAAATAAAAAGAGATAATAATTTAAAGCACTTTACAGAACTATCTAGAAAACAATTGATAAAATTTGATTCATTAACTTAATTAAAAGTACTTAGAGTCCACTTCGTCCCCATACTACTAGTGAAAGGGAAAATGTAAAGACTACCATTAAACCAGCCCAAGCAAGACTTACTATATCCATGTGAATGCTGTCCCCTATTTCGATACATATGAAGGAATTTGTCCATTATTATTCACTAATAATAGCGGATCAATAGCGAACAGTCAAAAAGGATTCTGACCTAAGACTCTTGATAAATCAATACACTAAATATACTTCGAACAAGGTTTTCTATTTTTTTTTAGGAGAACCGACAAACATTAATCCCACACAAAAGAGGCGCTTCCATTCTTAGAAGTAGTAAGGGAATGCTATTAATTGAACAGATAGATAATAAAATATATTGTTTGTTTTGTTGACTTTCATAAATAAAAGACATCTTCAATATGGAATGAGGATCAATCATTTATACCTTTCTTTCCTATTTGATTTCATTTTTAGTAGTCGCTCTTGCCCCGGGGATAGCCTATATTCATTCTTGGCTACAGGTTACTGAAAAAAGTATTTCTTTTTGCACTTTTTTAGAAAAAAGCCAATTACCCATTCAATCTAATATGGATTGAATGTCTACGCATTTATAGACTTTCATGAGTCTGTATCCAAAGTATTTTCCTGCTCTTTTCACACCCACTAATTTGCTTGCCTGTCCAACTTAGTTTAATTTGTTCAATTTAAGTAAGCTAAGATTGATAAGATCTAGTCAGTAGACACTATATTGTAATTGTATTTGAAGTCCTTCAAAAAGATTTTCCGCTAGAATCTTGCCTCTTAGACGCAAGGACTTAACGCTGAGTTTTGAGAAGCGACGGATGCTCAGAATCAAGCAAGTATCAACAATTCTTTTGTGTCTGTGAAGGCAAAAATTCATTGAGTTATGTATCGGCCTAACATAATACGGAATTTTAAGTCTTGTGTTGATCAGGCGACACCCGGATTTGAACTGGGGAAAAAGGATTTGCAGTCCCCCGCCTTACCACTCGGCCATGCCGCCAAAATGAGATAAACTAGACGAACACTTTTCTCTTCTGGAAGATTACTAAACTTTTTTTTATCGTACTTCCTCCTTGGATTCCATTTTTTCTTAATACCTTTCCGAAAATAACTTCTTTTGATTCTATTTAGACTTTCACTTGATCGTATAGTATCTCCAAAGACACAATGCCTAAAAACCTCCTCTCTTATTTATTTCTATTTAATTAAAAATGAAGTTTTTAAGTTCATTTTTTTTTTCATAAAACAATAACTACCTCAGGACAAATTGAACCATTAACTATCAAATCTTTATTATTTAATTATTCTTGGATTTGAATCGAATTTTTTACATAAG